TATAAACTATATTTTATATATATATTATATATATAGTATTGATATTATATTTTATATATATTATTATAATAATTAATATATTATATATATATTTAACATATATTATATAAATTAATATCTTATTTTAAGCCCACCAGATACAAAGTATCTGGTAGGTAATAAATATACATTATATTATATCATATATTATATATAATATAACATATATTATATTATATTGTTATATATTATTATAAATTATTATAATATTTATTTATATTATAATTATTAGATATTAGTTATCCCCACCATAACCAGGTATACATATACATGTATACCTGTATATGGTGGGGTATATATTATATATTTATATTAATAGTATATTATATAAAATATTATCTATATATATTATCTATATATAATATATCATATTAATATTATTATTATTATTATATTAATATTTATATATTATATTATATTATAATAGATACATATTATATATATCATTAATTATCCGCACATCACATACATGGTACTTTACTCATATTAATCCATCTATGTGATGTGCGGTATATATCATATAGTTATATGAATCATATTAATATATATATATTATTATAATAGATACATATTATATTATATTATATTATTATTATTAAGTATAAATATTAAGTATATATATCTTATTATATATATTAGGTATATATACCCCACATATATAGGTAAACATGTAAATGTTTACCTTGTTATGTGGGGCTATAATAAATATAAATATTATTCCTATTTACTATAATATATATATATATTATATATAATTATATATAATTATGTATTAATATAAATATAATATATATATAGAATATAATATATATTTATATATCTATATATATATTAATTATATATATTAAGTATATTATATATTAATATGGTATATAACCCCCCCCCATATATACAGGTAAACATGTATATGTTTACCTGGTTATATGGGGGTATAATAAAGATAATATAATATATTATATCTTATTATATATTATATTATAATATAAAATATATATATATATAATTATAATTTATATAATTATTATATATTTTTAAAAGAATATTATATATTTTATTTATAGGTATATTAATGTAAGTATAAACCATCTTTTAAGTATGATGATGCTAAAATAGAGAATACATATGCTTGAATAATAGCAATACCAAATTCTAAACACATAATAATTAAAATAATAGCTAATGGTACAAAACCTAATAATAATGTAAATACATTAATTTGAATAAATGTCATAGTTAAACCAGCTAAAATAGCCATTAATAAATGACCTGAAAAAATATTAGCTGATAATCTTAATCCTAATGATACTGATCTAGCTACATATGATAATAATTCAATAATTAGTAATAATGGTACTAATGGTAATGCTGTACCTGCTGGTACAAATAATGAGAAGAATACTAAACCATGTTTATAAAAACTTAAAATAGTAATACCTAATCAAATAATGAAACTTAATGATACAATAAATACAAATTGTGCAGTTAAAGCATATGAATAAGGAATCATACTTAATAAATTAGATACAAAAATAAACATAAATAAAGTATAAATAAATGGGAAGTAATAACCTCAATCTTTACCTTTAATTTGACTTTTAAGCATATTTAAAATAGTATCATAAATAACTTCTTGTGATAATAATCATCTAGAACCTACAATTTTATTATTATTATTAGTTAATAAATAAAATGAACAAATAATTAATAATACAATAAATGTATATAATGTAAATGTAGTAACATTAAAACCACTTAAATCAATAAATGGTGTATGTAATCCTAAAAATAGTCTTACTTCAAATTGTTCTAAGGGTGAATTAATATAAATATTTTGCATATTTTATATATTTTATAGAGATATATAACTTATTAATATATAATAGATAATATATTATATATTTAATTTATAATATTATAATAATATTATAAATATAAAGAAAGTAATTAATATAAATACTATAATATAAATTATAGTATTATATTATATTATTATTAATTATATTATATTATATTATAATTTAGAAATAAATAATCTTGATACATATAATCTTAAGATCATAGGTAAGAAGAATTGTGAGAATAAGATTAATAATACAGTAATTAATAATAAACCATATGTTAATTGATTCATAAAGTAAAATGGAATTAATTGTGGCATATTTTATATATTTGTTTATATTTAATATAATATACAACATTAATTATATATATATATATAAATATACATATATAATTAATAGATTTATTTAATATTTATAACTTACATAAATATAATAATAATTAATATATTATTATATTTATTAGATAATTTTATTAATATAAAATATTAATATTATATATATTGTATAATATATACTTTAATATTATTACTTTTATATAATATAGTAATTATAATATAATATTATTATATAATATTATTAATATATATCTGTATATTGTATTATATTATATTATATATGTTGATTATAATATAATAATTATTATAATTATACATATTGTAATAAATATATATTAAATATATATATATTTAATATTATATAAAATATATAATATATATATATAATTTATATAATTATTATAAATATAATATAATATGGTATATGATATTTATAATATAATATATATATATATAATGTATATAATAATTTATAATATCTATTTATATGATTCAATAGGTTATCCGCCTAACCTCTATAGGTTAGGCGGATAACTTAAGGTATATTAAATATAATATTAATATAATAATATATAATATATATATATAATATAAATAATAATAATATTTTTAGATATATTTTGTAATATAATATATAATATTTATAATATTTATTTATATAATAAAATAGGTTATCCGCCAAACCTATAAAGGTTTGGCGGATAACTTAAGGTATAATATAATAATATATAATATTAATAGAATTATATGAATATAGAATATATATATTTATAATAGTTATAATAATTATTATAATATAAATAATATATAATATTAATAGTTATAATATATATATATAAATATATTATCCCACCATATACAGGTAACACATATATGTGTTACCTGATTATGGTGAATATATCCCCTATATAATATAATCATATTTAATATAATAATATATATATAAATATATATAATAGATAATATATATAAAATATAATATATATATTATATATGATAATAATATATAATATATAATAGTTATAATATTTTTAATATAATAGTTATAATATAATAATTATTGTATTATTTATATATATTTATATTACCATATACAGGTAACACCTAATAGGTGTTACCTGGTTATAGTGGGATATACCACTATTCTATATACTATATTTATATATCAAATATTAATTTATATATATAATAATAATAATAATTATTATATAATATATAATATATATATAATTAGTTATTATTATAATAATATTTATATAATTATTCATATTAAGAATATATGAATATCATATATTTATATGATAATTATAATATTAATATATATAAAGTATATAATAATCAGTATATAATATATAATATTATAATTATTATACTATATATTTATATATATTACCCCATCATATACAGGTAATACCCGTAGGGTATTACCTGGTTATGATGGGGATATACCAATATATTAATATAATATACATATAAATAATATATAATATTTAAATATATATAAATAATATATAGAGTATATAATCTATTAATATTATATATATGATAATATATCATATATAATATATATATAATTAATATATCATATATAATAAATAATATATAATATATAATTATTATAATATATAATAGTTATATTTATAATAGTTATAATATAATAGTTATATTACCCCCACCATATACAGGTAATACCATATAGGTATTACCTGGTTATGGGTGGGGAAATATAAACCCTATATGAATATAAATAAAATATATAATAATAATATAATAAATATATATATAATACTATTATAATATTTATAATATATATTTATAATATTTATAATATATATTTATATTTATATTACCCCACCATATACAGGTAACACCATATTGGTGTTACCTGGTTATGGTGGGGAATAGACCTCTATATTAATATACTATATTCATATATAATATATTAATTTGTATATAATATATAATAATAAATAAATAATATATAATATATAATATATAATAAATAATAATTATATTATAATATATATTTATATATCTTTTTATAATAATATTCATATATTATTTATATATTATACCTATATATAAAATATAATTATATATAATAATTATAAAATATTCTAAATATAATATATAAATAATATATATTATATATGGGTATGAAAGGTTATTAAAAATTTATAAGAATATTATATTAAGATTGTACAGCTGGTGTATTAAATGAGTGTACAGCTGGTGGTGATGTTAATAAGAATTCAATAGATGATGATTTAATACTATTAACATTGAAGATTTCATTTGATTCAACAAAATCAGGTGATTTAGTTAATAATACTGATTTATTATTTACTTTATTAGATAAACCATTAACAAATTGATCATATAAAATATAAATAAATAATACTAATGAAATCATAGCAATAAATGAACCTACTGATGCTACATAATTTCAACCTGCAAATGCATCTGGATAATCTGGAATTCTTCTAGGCATACCATTAATACCTAAGAAATGCATAGGCATAAATAGTACATTAGCTCCAATAAAGATTAATCAGAATTGAATTTGTGCTAATTTTTCATTATAATATAATCCTAAAATTTGAGGACTTCAATAATAATAACCAGCAATAGTTGAGAATACAGCTCCCATTGATAATACATAATGGAAATGTCCTACTACATAATAAGTATCATGGAATGCTACATCTAATGATGCATTAGCTAATGCTACTCCTGTCATACCACCAATAGTGAATAAGAATAAGAATGCAATAGCATATAACATAGGTACTGCTAATCTAATAGAACCTCCATAAATTGTTGCTCTTTTTTAACTTTAAATCATCTCAGATTCTTTAATATTTGTACAAATAAATATTAATAGCTAGTTAAATTTATATTAATATAATATATATTAATATATCGAATATTATTATAAATATAATAATACTTAAAGTTTGTGACTTTAAAATCATTACTGATTTCATTGGATTATACCTTATGTTATCATATAATTAATAATAATATTATTAATTACTTAGAATAACCAGAAGCATCTAATCTCTACGCTTTTACATATTGATTTCTCTAATATGATTTAGTTCGACGATTGTCCTATATTAATTCATATATTCTTAATATAGGGTTTCCCTCGAGTTTGCCTCTATATATATATTTATAATAATAATCTATTATATAATAGATAATAATTATATAATAATATTTTATAATAATTAATATTAATAATAATTTTATATAATAATCTTATATAATAATATTGTATAATTGATAATATTATATAATAATAATATTTTATAATATATACTATTATATAATAACATGATAGGTTATTTCCCATAACCAGGTATACATCTACATGTATACCTGTATATGCGGGGTTATATACCATATAATAATATTAATAACATACTATATCATTATTAATAATATGATATAATAATATAAAATATTTATATATTTTTATAATATAGTTGGTTATCTCCCGCATAACCAGGTATACATATACATGTATACCTGTATATGCGGGATATATACACCTATATACTAAATAAGAATATCAAATAATAACATATAATATTAATATTATAAAATAATATATGAAATATATATATATAATAATATTAATAATATACTATTTAAAATAGAATATAATAATATAAATAATATATATAATATTTATATTATTCATAATTTAATTTATATTTTATAGATTTAATAATATATTTATTAATATTATCATATAATAATTTATTATTTTTAATATAGATAAGATATTTATTTTTACTTTTATGTAAAAGACTATTTACATTTAATTTAATATTTAAAATATTTATAATTATAATTAATTCCTTAATATTATATGTATATAGATTTAAATAAATACCTCCTTTATTTTTATTAGAATAAGAACTATTACATATAATTATATGTGCTAATAGTTCATAATTTATATAATCATATAAATTATTAGGTAATACTTTAATCCTCTTATTATAATAATTTATTCTTAATAATGTAAAACATGGTAATGATATACTAGATAATTCTAATATTTTAATATATTTACCTCTTATTATTTTTATATTAATTTTAGGTATATTTAAATAATAATGTGATAATAATATATATAAATAAATTATATATTGAATATTATCATTATTTATAATTAATTTTAATGTTAATTTACTATTAATATTTTTAATATCTTTTTTATCTAAATTCTTTTTAGATGTATATTCAATATTACCATCTATTAATAAAATACCTACTATAATACATATAATATTATGAGGAATATTAATTATATATTTAAATATATTAATATTATTAAAATTTAAATATTCTTTTATTGAATTTATATTACTACCATATAATACTATATTAGTATTATTAATATTATTTGTTATATTATTATTATTATTATTATTATTTGTTATAATTATAATATTATTATTATTGTTATTATTATTATTATTATTATTATAAATATAATTTCTGATCAACTTATAATTCTTGCTAAAGGAATATATTAATCATGAGAAAATTTTAATACCAGTAGGGATAGCAATAATCATAGTAGCTGATGTGAAATAAGCTCTAAGATCAGCATCTAAACCTACAATATACATATGATGTGATCATACTAAGAATCCTAATAAACCAATTGATGCCATAGCATATACCATAGAAATTTCACCAAATACTGGTTTTTTAGAATAAGTAGATACAATATGTGAAATAATACCAAATCCTGGAATAATTAAAATATATACTTCAGGATGTCCGAAAAATCCAATAATCTAAATATATATTATACTTCTTTAAACTCACATAATATATACCTTATATAATTAATATTATATATCTATAATATAATATTTTATATAACCATATATTTTATATAAAATATATGTGATTCCGACTGTACATTAAGCTATTATATTAAATAATAACCCACTGATGAAGCAGTCTGTAGCAATCATTATATAATATATAATTATAAATAATATATAATATATAATAATTGACGGTCTTTATTTGAGAAATAGTTAACCGTACCATCAATGTTGCATATATAAATATAATATATTATATTATATTATATATACTAGGAAATAATATATTTGTATTTCTTTAATATTAAATAAAGAAATAATATAAATATTCTATAATATAGTCTTATAATCTTTAAAATTTAACAACATTTGCTATATTATATCTAATTAACTTAAGTTAAATTATTTCCTTTAATCCAAAATTATAATATAATTTATATACTTATTTAATCTTTATTAATTATCTTAGCTATATTTTTAATATCTATTCTATTAGTAATATGTTTATTATCTTTAATTATATTTAAAATATTTATAAATTTATTATAACTATTTAATTTATTAGTTTTTAATTGATAATTATTAAAATATTCTTTAATTAATAAACAATTATCTAATTCATTAATCTTTAATTCTCATATATTTTTAATATTAATATTAGAATTAATATAACCAATATTAATATTATATTTTATATTAAATAAATTTAAAATATAATGTAAAATATATTTATTAATTAAATATTTAAGAGATAATAGATATTTAATTTTATAATTAAGTAAATTATTAATAGGAATAGATACTATAAAATTACCTTGTGCATCAAGATAACCACTTAATCAGTAATCATTTAATGTAGGTAATTTACAATAAGGTTTTAAAAGAATAATTATTTCATTATTTTTTAATAATTTATCATTTAATTTAACTAATAATATATTAAATTTTATATATTTAAGTGGTAATGTTATATTACCATTAAATAATAATACTAATAAATAAATATCTCTTCTTTTATTAACTATTCATCTATAAAGATTATCTTTTTTAGAATGTAATAAAATAAGACCTATATTTAAATTAAATAAAATATATTTTAAAATATTAATATTATTTTCATTTAATAGAATTATAATAGAAATATCATCTCTTTTAGGTAATAGAAATGAACCAATACCTTCAAAATAACCAATAAATCATTCTAAAAATTGTTTATCTGGTAATTTATTATTAGGTTTTATTTCTTTATATTTATTATAAAATAATAGAAAATCATAATTAATATCTTTAAATAATTCTAAATTATTAATATCTATATTATTTATATTATATAGATTATTAATAATATTATTAGTATTATTATTATTAATATTATTATTATATTTATTAATTAAATATAAACTAATTAAAAATAAAGTATTAAAATAAGTTATATATTTGATTATATCATAATTTCATAAGAATAAATGTTGATATAATACTGGGTCTCCTCCTCCAGCTACTTCAAAGAATGAAGTATTAAAGTTTCTATCTAATAATAACATAGTAACTCCTGCTGAGAATACTGGTAATGAAAATAATAATAAGAAAGCTGTAATAAAAATAGCTCATACGAATAAAGGTAATTTATGCATAGTCATACCATTAGTTCTCATATTTAATGTAGTAACAATAAAGTTAATAGCACCTAATAATGATGAAATAGATGTCATATGTAATGAGAAAATAGCTAAATCAACACTAGGTCCTGAATGTGCTTGAATAGATGATAAAGGTGGATATCTTATTTTATTAATCAATATATTACTATATTGTTTGGACTATGTCTTAAATTTATTCATTATAATATATTATTATTATAAATAATTATACAATATTATATTATAATATATTATCATAGGTATTATTCCCGTATATACATGTATACACTCATGTGTATACTTGTATATGCGGAATATATCATTAATAAATATATCATAAATAATATTAATATTAAAATATCATATATATATATAAATTATATATTATTATTTATTAATATATAATATATTATAATTATATTATATTATATATAATGATATATATGAATAATATATCTTATATTTATATAACTTTTAATATACCTAACTAATAAGATAATAGGAATAACTTATTAATATATTTAGATAAAGATAATTATATATCATATATAATATATTATTTTAATAATATGTACTATTATATATATATTTATTATATAAATAATAATATAATTATATATATAAATATCATAATATCTATAATATATGTATTATATATATATAATTGTTGATATACCCGCCTATATCTATATGAGGTAACATATAAATGTTACCTCAATTAGATTAGGCGGGATAACCTATGTAATAATTACATACATAATATACTATATAAATATATATTATAATATATACCTATAAATAAAATATAATATATATATAAATATATATAAAATATATATTATATAATAACTATTAATATATCTATATATAGATATTATATAACATATAAATATTATCACATTAGTTAATTAGGATAATATATTAATATATAGTATAATACATATTATTTATAATATTTATTTAATAATGATTGAATATATAATAATTTATTATTATTATTTTTATATTTATAATATGATCTTTTTCAAATAATAAATTCATAACTTTTTATACCTATAAATTTACATTTATGATCTTTAAATATAAAATAATTAATAATATATTCAATATTTTTATTATTAAGTAGTTCTAAAATATATATATTATTATCATAATAAATATTATTATTAATATTTAATAATATTTTAATATTATTTAATAATAGATAATTTATATTATTTATATAAAATTTATGAATAATATTATTATTATTATTAATTAAATAAAATGATTGTTTAGATTCTATATAACCAATTAATCATGATTTAGTTATAATTATATTATTATTATTAATATTATAATTAATATTTAAATTTATAATATTATTAATTATATTAATTTTAAGTAATATATCATATTTATTATTATTATAAATTAATAAACATTCTTTAAATTCTAAATAATTATATATTTTATTTGTTAATAATATATTATTATTAAAAATAGGTATAATAATATTTATTAAATGATTATTATTTTTAATAATATAAAATACTATATTATTATTATATATTACTGAACCAATATTTAAATATTTCTTAATTTTATATAATAATTGAATATTATTTTTATTTAATATAATTTTATATTCAAAATTAATATTATTATTATTTTTATTAATATTAATATTAAATAAACCATTACAATCAGTTATACCTACTAATCATTCATTTATATTTAAATTATCTATCTTTTTATTATTATAATGAATAAATCTTGTCACGTTTAGTCTCTGAAATATATTATTATTATATAATAATATACTGGCATATAAACCTATAATATTAAACATTTTTACTATTATATTATATAATGAGTATTTTAATAGATATATTTTAATATTAATTATATTAAAATATAAGGTCTTCCATGCATCAAGTGACATTTTATAACTGCATATTTTTACAGTTCACCCTGTACCAGCTCCTGCTTCTACTAATGTAGATGTAACTAAACATACTAATGCAGGTACAATTAATCAGAAACCTACATTATTTAATCTTGGGAAAGCCATATCTGAAGCACCAATCATTAATGGTAACATATAATTCTTTTAATATTATATATTTCTATATAATTTGGACTATATCTTAATATAATATATTATATATTATATTTATCACGTGTAGTCTCTGAGGATCCTATATAATAATAATATAATTATTATTATATTATGTTTCCTTCTGATTGTCCATATTATTTATCTTTATAATTATTAATATATAAATTTATAATTTAATAATATTAATAGTATAATATTATATAGTATAATATATAATTATATATTATATCATATAGTATTATATTATATATATCATATAGTATTATATATATATCATATATATTATATATATTGTATATATACCCGCCATATACAGGTATACATATACATGTATATGGCGGGTATAACTTAACTATAATATAGTAATAATACTATAATATATATATCATATTATTATTATAATATAGACTAATAATATATATTAATTATATTATAATCTATATTCTATTATAGATTATTATAATATATACTAAAATATATATTAATTATACTATATTATATCATATATTAATATTATATTATTAATATAATATATTTATATACTATTATAATAGATATATTTATATCAGATTATAATATATATATATATTAATATTATACATATATATTAATATTATATGTATATTATATATTGTTGTATGTACCCCACCATATACAGGTAACACCATCTAGGTGTTACCTGGTTATGGTGGGGATAACATTAGTATATAATACTATAACATTATTATAATATAATACTATAATAACATAATACTATATTACTATTATATTATAATATTTATTATTATATTATATTATTTATTTATTTATTATTAAATTATTATTATATATTATATAAAGCTTTAGGAGTTTCCAGAATATAGTGATATTATAATTATATATTTTACAATATATAACGGCAATTATTTTAAATAATAATTATTAATTAAATGTTCTCATTTATAATCTTTAATAATTCTATCTATATTATTTATATTAATACTTAACTTATTATATAATTTAATACATTCTATATTAAGAAATGAATTATTATGATCTTTAATATATATTAATATTATTGATCAATATTTATAATTTAAATTATTAATAGATAATAATTTATATTTATTATAATAATTATATAATAATATTAAATTAAGTATATTATTATTATTAATATTAATAAGATATAAATAATATAATTTATTATTAATTATTTTATTTTTACATAATAGATTAGTATTAAATAATAATGAAATATTTATTATAAGATTAAATGTATATAAATTATTAATATTATTAATATTTAGAATATATTGTTTATATTCTAAATTATATATTAATTTAATTTGAGAATTATTTCTTTTTTTATATAATAATATATTAAAATTACTATTTATATCACTAAAACCTGATAATCAACTATTATTATATAATGGTGTATTATCAATATCTTTAATTAATAAATTATTAAGATTATTATATATATTTATTCAATTAATTAATTTATTAAATGAATCATATTTATATAGTCTTAAATAACCATTAATTAAATTAATTATAATATATAAATCATTAATATTAAGTAATAGTCATATATAATATTTATTATTATTATTATGAATATTACCAATATTTAATATATTATATAAATATTTTAATAAATTAATATTATTATTATTAAATATAATATTAATAAAAGGTTTATTATTATTATTTATTATAATAGTACCTTTACTTTCAATTAATCCAGCTAAATAAGGACCTAATTTATCTTTATTATATAGATTAATATATCTTTTATTATTAATAATATTAATATTATATGAATATTTATTTATATTATATTTATATTTAAAAGAATATTTATTATTATAAATAAGATTATAATAATATTTATTATTATTATTATAAATAAGATTATAATAATTATTATTAAGGTAATTTTTACCAAAACCTCCAATTAATGCGGGCATAACTAAGAAGAAAATCATTAAAACAGCATGTCCAACTACTAAAACATTAAATAATTGATTATTACCTGCTAAGTATTGTGAACCAGGTGCTGCTAATTCTAATCTAATAATCATAGACATAGCTGTACCAGCCATACCACTAAATAATGCAATCATAAAATATAAAACTGCAATATCTTTAGCATTTGTTGAATATAATCATCTTTGTACCATAATTATATATAACAAAATATATATTTATTAATATACTAATAATATATATATAATAAAATATATATATTATCTATATTAAGTTTATATTAACTTTAAACATTATGTTATAATTAATATATAATATTATTTATAATTTTTAATTATTATTATAATTTATATTATATAAGATTATTTATAAATTTATATCAGATAGGATAGACTCGAACTAACTAGATCTTTCACCCAAAGAAAGCGCCTGACCTTTTGGCTTCTATCTGTTTTAATAATTATATAATATATCAATATAAAATAGATATATATTATATATAAGCTTATTTATGTATATATATATATTAAATATATATATATAGTTATATAACTTTATAATAATATTTATTATTATTATTAATTATATATGATATTAAAGTATATATTTCATATTATTTATTTATATTAATTATTTTATTATAATAATATTTATTTAAAATATTATTAATTTATATATATAAGACTTTTCTTTATATAATATATACATATTATATATAATATGTATATTATAATAAATAATATTAATATTATATTTATATATTATTTATATAATATTATTATATATTTTATAAATATGTTATATATATGATATTACTATTCCCGGCTATACCAGGATAAGAATTACCTGGTATATCCGGGTTATATAACTATATATTACCTATAATAATTATATTATTATTTATTATTATAATTATATTATTATTATTATAATATAAAATATATAATTATTTATAATTATCTCTTAAGTATACCCGATTATACAAGGTAACATTAATATGTTACCTGTATAAGCGGTAAAGATATTATATATATATATAGATATATACAAATATATTTACATAAATATATAAATATATAAATATATATAGATATATAATAATTATATATATATTATTATATATATGATAATTATATTATATATTATATATGATAATTATATTATAGTTATACATTAGTTATATGCCCCAATATATAGGATAACTTATTAATGTTACCTGTATATTGAGGCTAATATACCTATTATAATATAATATTACATATTATTTATTATTATTATATTTTATAATTATTATTTATAGCAATAACACGATTTGAACGTATATAATTAGGTCATGAACCTAATATGTTAACCAATTACATCATATTACATTTTTCATATTAAATATATTATTATAATATATAGTATTATATAATAATATAATTATATAGTATATTATATATTAATATAACATTTATTATTTCATTATTAGATCATATTATATAATGGTAGAATATATCATATATATAATAAATATATTATTTATTATATATATATTAATATTATAATTATTATATAATAACAATATTATAATTTATATTTATATAATATAATATATAATATAATAATATAGTATAATATATAACATTTGTTATCCCACCATTACATGATATGATAATATTATGTAATGGTGGGGGTATACCACATATATATATAATTAATATATTATTTAAAATATCATATTTATATATATATATTAATATATATCATTTATATTAATATTATCTTAATATTTATATATAATTAATATATAAAATAATAGATATAATAGATATAGTATATAAAATAATATAGTATATATTATAATATTATATAACATTTATTATTAACCATAATATATATATATAATGGTGGTTAATATCATATTATATATACACATATTATAATAATATATATTATTACTTATAACAAGTATATATATATATAGTATAGTATAGTATAGTATAATATATATTAAAAAGGTATTAAAAGAATATTATATTAATTATTTATTATTAACTCTACCAATATAGAATAATACATTTTCAATAGTTGAGATAGTAGGTACAATAATAACAAAGTAAGCAAAATATAAGAATGTTGCGATTTGTCCCATTAATACAAATGGTGGTTCAATATGTAATTGTCCAATTTGTCCTAATAATAAGAAATTGAAAATAAATAAGAAGAAGAAGAATTTTGATAATACTTTAAATGTATTACCTCTAACTACACTTCTATCTGTAATTGGTAATACTAATAATACTAAAATAGCTGCAAACATAAGAATAACTCCTAATAATTTATCAGGAATTGATCTTAAAATAGCATAAAATGGTAATAAATATCATTCAGGTACAATAGATGCAGGTGTTACTAATGGATTACCTGGAATATAATTATCAGGATGTCCTAAAGTATTAGGTGAGAAGAATACAAATAATGAGAAGAAGATTAAGAATACAAATACAGTAATTAAATCTTTAAAGATAAAATAACCATGCATACCTACTCTATCCATATTACCTGTAATACCTAATGGATTAGATGAACCATGTAGATGTAAAGCCATAAAATGCATTACTACTAAAGCAGCAATAATAAATGGTACTAAATAATGTAATGCAAAGAATCTTTGAATAGTAGGATTAGATACTGAGAAACCTCCTCATAATCATTGTACAATATCTTGTCCAACAAATGGAATAGCTGAGAATAAATTAGTAATTACTAGTGCACCTCAATGTGACATTTGTCCATATACACAACAATAACCTAAGAAAGCAGCTGCCATTGTTAATACAAAAATAATAACACCTACAATTCATACTAGTACTCTTGGTGATCTATAAGAACCATAATATAAACCTTTAGCAATATGCATATACATACAAATAAAGAAGAAAGAAGCTCCATTAGCATGCATATATCTTAATAATCAACCATATTGTACATCTCTCATAATATGTTCAACTGATGAGAATGCTAATTCAATATTAGATGAATAATGCATAGCCATAAAAATACCTGTTAAGATTTGAATAACTAAACATAAACCTAATAATGAACCTAAATTTCATCAATAATTAATTGTAGATGGTTGTGGTGAATCAATTAAGTAACTATTTACTAAACTTAAATAAACATTTGATTTTCTAAATGCCATAATTTAAATTTTAAAATTATTATATATATTATTAATATAAAAATTTATTATTAATAATAATATATAATATAATATATTATATATTTATAACCTATAATTATTATTATTCTTTAATTATAATATAATAATACTATATTTATAGATTAGTATTACTAATTATATTAAGTAATTTAATATTTAATAATATTAAATATAATAATTATATTTTAATAAATATTAATATATTCTTATTATATAATTTAATTATATTTATATAATAAATTAGAGTAATAAATATTATATATATATAATAAATATATTTATATTAAGTATTATATTATTATATATTATATATTAACATACCATTAATAAAACAAATATAATAAAAGTCACTATTTACTATACCCTCGCTACCACCAATTATATTTATATAAAGTTATATATAAATATCCAGATATTTACCTAAATATAACTATAATTGGGAATAATAATATTATCTATTATTAGATACCATATTAATATATGTATTATAATTTTAATAATTTATAAATATATATTATTACAATATGAATATATGTTATATAAATATTATAATGTTTATATGTATATTATATATATGTATCTATATATGTATATGTATATTAGATATATACATTGGTTAACCGCCAGGTATACATCTTAATGTATACCTGGCGGTATACAACAATATATTAATAACTAAATATTAATAATAATAATCATATTATTAATTATTATATATTATTAATAATATATAAAATATTATATTAATTATATAATACTTTATATAAAATATTAATATACTCTATATTAACATATTTTAATAACATATAAATATTATAAAATATATAAGATATATAATATTATATTATATAAATATAATATTCTATTATATTATATCATATTATGTTATAATATTATTTTTATTATTATAACATATTATACTATCACATATACATACTATACAGAATAATAAGGTGTATGATATACGGATAATAAAATATATATATCTATATAACTATATTTATAATATATAAATATATATAAATATAAATATAAATATATTAAAATATAATAACGATATATAATATATAATAAATAATTAAATATTAAATTATATATATATAATTATCTTATTAATATTATATTAATTAATAAGATATATATTTTATATATTTGTATAAAAAGAAAATATATAATATTATATTAATATATATATTATTCAATATTATAATATCTCTGGATATATTATTAATATGATGTATATATATATTAATATATAATCTTAGTTGGAATCGAACCAACATTTTTAACATGAAAAGTTAATGTCGTAACCATTAGACGATAAGATCAATAATTAATAATATTATTATAATTAATAATTATTATTTATTATTAAAAGGGTAAATACTAAGAATCGAACTTAGATTTAACGCACCACAAGCGTATTTTCTACCATTGAAATATATTTACCTATTATATTATATTATATAATATTATTATTGTTATATTAGGGATTTGAACCCCAAACCTTTCGATTACAAAACGAATGCTCTACCAATTGAGCTAATATAACTATATATAGATATAGTATATCTATACTTATATATAGATATTATTATAATATTATATTATTATTATAATAATATTATTATTATTACTTATTATAATTATATCATATAATATATGATTAATCTATATATGATAAATATTATATATTCTATTTATTTATATATATATGTATATGTATCTTTATATATTTCAATAGGTTATCCCGAGGTTATACCTCGGGATACCCAATTGATTAATATATCATTATTATATTATTTATATAATATTATTACTTATTATTATATATATATGATATAATATGATATTATATATATATTATTCTTAATATGAATTATATTATAATTATTATTCATATATAATATTATAAATATATTATTATAATTATTATGTATATTATTACTTATTATTATGTATATATATTTATATATATTATATTATATAATATATTATATATTCTATATGTATATTATATAATCTGATAGGTTATCCCCGAGGTTATACCTCGGGGATAACCAATTGATTAATATACCTTATTATCATTATATATATTATTAATATTATAATATATTAATTATATTATCATGTATATATAAAATATATTATTATTATTATTTATATATATTATTACTTATTATATATTGTATATGTATATTATATAGTTCGATAGGTTATCCCCGATAACCTCGGGTTATCGGGGATATCCAATTAATTAATATATCATTATTATTATTAATATAATAAATATTAATTATATTATTACTTATTATTATATATTATATATATATATTATTATATATATCATATATATATTACATAATTTGATAGGTTATCCCGAGGTATAACCAATTAATCTATATTATAATTATTATTTATATATATATATATATTATTATTATAATATAATAAAGTATATTATTATATATATATATAATATTAAGTTATATATATGTATATATGTATATATTATTACATAGGTTATCCCCGATAACCCAATGTTATCGGGGATATCCAATTAATATTTATATCTTATTAATAATTATATATTATATATTATATATTATATATTATTAATAATTATATATAGTTATTATTTATATTTTATCATTATATAATATTTATATATTATTATATTATATTATTACTTATTATATATATTATATATATATTATACTATATGTATATTATATAATATAATAGGTTATCCCCCCCCCCCCCGATATCTCGGGGGGGGGGGGATAACTAATTAATAAATATAATAAATGTTATTAAAATATATTATGTATTATATATATTATATATATTATATATATTTTATATATAAATAATATTATTATGTATATTAATTATATATATTTATATATTATATTATTATATATTATATATGTATATTATATATTTCAATAGGTTATCCCCCGAGGTTATACCTCGGGGATAACCAATTTATTAATATATTCTATTATACTTATTATAATATAATTAATATTATATATATATATCTATATCTTTATCATATAACTTAATATATATATATGAATTATGTATAAATAATAATTAATCATATGATATTCTAGATATATATATATTTTATATGATATATTTATATATTATTATATTTATATATTATTATATTATCATATATATATATTATTATATTAATATGTAATTATATTATATTAATATATAATTATATTATATATATCAATGGGTTACCCCGAGGCTATGCTATGCCTCGGGGATAACCAATTGATTAATAAATATTATATTATTAAATATATAATATATAAAATATAGGATATAATAATCATTAATTATTATTATTATTAAAATATATTATATAATATTATATATATTAATATATTATTATATATTATGTATATATTATTATTATTAATTATAATATACATTATATGTTCTTATATTATATATATCAATGGGTTACCCCGAGGCATAGCCTCGGGGTTAACCAATTGATTAAAGAATCATAATTATTATTTATTAATATATAGTTATATTAAATATATTATATAGATATTATAATTATTATATTTATACCTATATAATATATTATTATATTAATATATTATTAATATTATTATATTATATGATAATATATAAAATATATCTGTAATATACCCCCATATAATACCAAATATTATATAGGTATTATATGGGGATAACTATTAGATATATATATAATATACATATGTACTATATATCTTATTATAATATTATATTTATAAAGTATATATTTATATAATTATAAAGTATATATGATATAATATATAATATATTCTTATTATTCAATAAATATATATATATTACATATTATAATATTATATATGTGGTATACCCCATAATAATACCACTTATTAAGTGGTATTATTATGGGGATAATAAACATATCAATATAATAAATATATAAAATAGATAATTAAATATTATATATATCTAGAATATAAAATATATATAATAGATATATTATACCATATAATAAATAGATATATTATATATATAATAATAAAATAATAATAATATATATGATATCTTATTATATATGTTATAATATTGGTTATTCATATTTATAATTATATATACCTATTATATTAATTATATATTAATAATTATATATATAATAATTATAATAATATAAATTATATATAATAAATATATTATATCCTATAATATTATATATATATAGGATATATAGGTATATTATATATTATATATTATATAATATAGGTATATTATATATTATATATTGTTATATATGCCGGCTATACTATACTATACAGGTAAACATATTAATGTTTACCTGGTTAGTTAGCCGGCTATACACACAACTTATAATAATAATCATAATATGATATATTACCTATTATATTAATTAATATAAATAATATTATATTGAATATGTAGATAATAGTTTATATTATATATTATATATAGTAAAAATAATATATATAATATTATATTATATAATAATACTATACTATAATATATTATACTTTATAATAGAATATATAGATATATTATATATTATCATATATATGATATACTTAATATAAAATATATGTTATATATGCCGGCTATACTATACAGGTAAACATATTAATGTTTACCTGGTTAGTTAGCCGGCTATACATACACTTATTATTAATATATTACTAATATATAATATAATAATATTATATTTAATATATATATCATAATAAATGATATTATTAAAAATATATTATATATATTATATATAGTAAAGATATATATATATAATAATATATTAGAATACTATTATACTTTATAATAAAATATATAAATATATTAATATATAGGTATATTATCATATTAGAATATGTTATAATATATATATACTTAATATTAAATATATACTATATTTTAACATATAAATGAATATATATACAATATATTATATATAATATAATAAATATTAGGTATATTAATATATACTTATTAATATTAATAATAATTAAATATATATTATATTAATAATAGTTTATATAAATAAACTATATAAGAATATTAGATTATCATATAAATAATATATGATAAAGATAATTATAATAAGAATAAAATAATAGATTAGATATTATATAGATAACTAATAAATTAGTATTTTATGTATATTAAAATATATATAAAACCTATAATAAATTTTAGTATAAAATTATTAGTATAAATTATCATTATTAAGACTACTTCATATTTTATATGTATTCAATATTTATTATTTATTAACTTAGCTTATCTACTATAACTATTTATATAGTATAAATAAATATAGAATATAATAATTAATTAATTAAGTATTATATTTAAATAATTAATAGATACACCATAGGTTAATTCATTATGGTCCTTGCGTACTAATAATGAGACTTAATTAGATAATATTATTTGTAGTAGATAAAAACCATACTGACTCACGTCGTATTTAACCCAACTCACGTTACCTTTTAATCGACGAACAGTCGAACCCTTCTTAGCTTTTACAACCAAGAGGATAGGTAGAGTCGACATCGAGGTGGCAAACATAACTTACAATTTCTACTCTTTCGTTATATTACCCTGTTATCCCTAGCGTAACTTTTATTCGTTATCAATAACCTTTACAATCAGTATTATTTGTTCATTATGCCATACTTACGTACTTATTTCACTTGTTTGTGTTATAATCTTTGCATAGTTATACCATTATATTAATTTAATAAATTATAATAAATAATTATAATTATTATTGTTTTCCTGACAATTTTACTATACATAATTTTTCTATTATTATATTATATAATATAAAAAATATTATATAATATATTTTATAATTAATATATATAATATATATTTTATTTTAATAAATAATAATATAATTTATATATGGACTTATTCAGATACTTTTGCTGAAAATGACGCCCCATCAAAACTACCAATTAGAGATTGTCTCTTTTAATATTTATTTATATATAATATATTTAAATTAATAAATATATATATAATTAATAAATTATATTTAAGAATATATTTCTATTAAATATGATGTTTTATAAAGATTAGAATTATTATAATATTATAATAAGTATCTCATTTATATCTAAACGATTAATAATATATATATAATATATATATTATATTACTTAATATATCTGAATATAATAAATAATAATTCGATCTATCTAATTATAGTAAAGCTGCATAGGGTCTTCTTGTCTAACTACAAATATACAGCATCTTCACTGCAAATTCAATTTCACTTAGTTTAAGGATGAGACAGTTGTTGTATCATTACGTCATTCATGCGGGACTGTAATTATCAGCCAAGGAATTTCGCTACATTATAACCCTCATAATAAGGCTGCTATTTACTTAAATTTATTTATATATTCTAATATTAAATATATAATTTATATATTAAGCATTGAGCAGAGTTCACACCTTATACTATAACTAATAAGTTTTCGCAAAGTGCGGTGTTTTTAGTAAACAGTTGTACAACCTTGTTTTTATATCTCTTTATTGACTAACGTTAGAGCTATTTTTGCCGAGTTCCTTATCCTTAATTATCTAATACACCTTCATATTCTCTACTAACATACCTGAGTCGGTCTACATTACGGTATAATATAACATATATTTCCTGATCTTTAATTATTTATATAATATATAAATAATATTATATATAAAAAGATAATATTTTATGTTATTTAGTTTTTTACCATCTATAATATATTTTTATTCATATTTATATTAGAGGCCGTACTTTTATAGTAAAACCTTATGTTTTAGGTGAAGAAGTTTTAACTTCTTTATCGTTACTCATGTCAGCATTCTCTATCTAATTATTTGAATATATATTAATATTTAATTAATATACTTTATCATTAGATGTTCTATTACCATAATTATAATTAATTTAATTATAATTATTTAAATATTCAGTTTAATAATTTTTACTTTAATAAGATCCGTATATTGTTTATTATCATATAAATTAAATATTTATATGTTTTTAAATATTATTTATTAAATTATTGATCAGTGCATTGTTACATGTTCATTAAAAAGTGGTTATTGTCAAACCCATTAACTGATTATATTATAATATTTTAATATTATTTTCACTTATTATTATTTAATAATTAAATTAATAATTATTAAATTATAAATATCTTTTTTTTTATGATATTTTTATAAAATTAGGAACTTTATATATTAATCTGGGCTGTTTCCCTTTAGATTATTTACCTTATCGCACATAATCTGACTCCTTATAAATATATATTATATTTATATCTAAATATATATAAATATATTATATTAATTAAATATTTCGAGATTAAATATTATTGATAAAATTATAATAATTCCCCAATACTATTATATATATATATTATATATATAATATTTATATTAATTGCTGTACCATATCTATATTTTATATCTTAAATTAATAAGATTAATAATAATTATAATTTATAAGGGCTATACTAACATATATTTCATAGAAAACCAGCTATCTGCATATCAGATTTATCTTTCATAACTTACCACAACTAATCAGATAATTTTGCAACATTAACCTGTTCGATCGTTTTTAACCATCTTGTCATGGTAAGATCATATGCTTTCGGGTCAATTAATATTAACTAATAAATATATTATTAAATATATATTTTTTATATTTCTATTTTTATATAAATTATTATAATTTTTGCTAATATTAATTACTTGCTGACCCATTATACAAAAGGTACATTATTGATATTAATATATAATATCTATAATTGCTTATAAAATAACCATTTACATACTTTCCCTCACGGTACTTTTTTAACTTATTAATAGTATTTAGTCTTAGAATTTGTTAATCCTTTAATAATTCTTACATATAATTAATATATAATACTTATTAAGACTATATTATTTTCTCTCACCAATACTCATAATATCTCTGTTGATTTATTTTCCTTAAGTTAATAAGATGTTTCAATTCACTTAGTATATATTATAATATATATATATAATTAAATATATATATATATAAAAGATTTCTCTTTAGGTATTAAAAATATTTAAATAAAATAAATATTTTATTAGTAACCTATATAACTATTAATAGTATTATTTTATATATATTAAATTAAATATATAAAATACATGTATTCCATGATTATCTCTTTAAATCTATATAATAAATATTTCAAATCTATTATTTTATTACTTATAAATAAATACTATTTAAATAAAATAGTATTATTATATAAATTATTACAAGGATAAAAAGATTCGAACTCTTAATGATTGATTTGAAATCAATAGTTTTACCATTAAACTATACCCTTTATAGTTAATATATTTATATCATTATATATATATATATTATATTACTTATTAATATTATAACATATATATATTTAATTATTAAGTATATATTATATATTACTTATTATTATTATAATTATTATAATATATATTATATTTAATTATAAAGTATATATATTATATATAAATATATTTATATATTATTAATTATTCCCGCATAATAAGGTAAACACTTATGTGTTTACCTATATATGCGGATATAGCTTATATCGTTATTATTTACATAATATTAAACTATAAAATATTAGTATTATATATATTATACCTATTATTTTAAATATTAATATTATTATACTATATATATTATAGATATATTACTTATTAATATTATAGTATATATATATTATATTATTACTTATTAATATTATAGTATATATATATTATATATTATTTATTAAGTATATATTATATATCACATATTAATGATATTAATAATATATTATTATATTATTAGTTGGTTATTCCCGCATAATAAGGTAAACACTTATGTGTTTACCTCATATATGCGGGTATATCATATTATGTATTATAATATACAAATTATTATACATAATATTATGATATTATATTATTATTTATATGTTAATATTATATTATAATATAATATATTATTATTATTATAATATACTATATTATTATTATTATATATATAATGTATAATACTATGTATATATATATTAATATTATTATATATTTTATTATAAATATAAGATATATATGTTATTATATTATATACATATATATATGATATATATTATTATATATTATTATTATGTATATATAATTATATTATTATAATATTAATTATTATATATATTTCTGATATATTCCCGGCATATACAGGTAACACAAATGTGTGTTACCTCGTTATGCCGGGATATAACATATTTAATTAATAAATATACATATTATATATAAATATTATTAATATATAAATATATATATTATATATTAAAAATATATGAATTAATATTATGATATTATAATATAGATATATAATATTTATATATATGAATATACTATATATTTATATTATACATATAATACTTATTATACCTATATAAATATATAATATTATATTAATAATAATATGATAATAATATTATTAATATTTTATAAATATGAAACTAACAGGAATCGAACCTATATTGGTACCTTATCAAAATACTATTCTAACCAATTGAATTATAGTTTCTATAATATATATATATGGAGTTAATGAGAATTGAACTCATATCTATTGCATGCAACACAATTGTTCTACCAATTTAACTATAACCCCTTAAATATATATATAATATATAATATATAATATAATATATATATATCGTCTTCAATAGGAATTGAACCTATGTATTCTCATTAACAGTGAGATGCTTTAACCACTAAGCCATAAAGACATTAATAGATTAATATTTATATAATTGAAGGGAATAGGAATTGAACCTATGAAGATATGTAATCATTGAGTTTACAGCTCAACTCCAATTACCAACATTGGAAATCCCTCCTAAATATATATATATATATTTTATAATAATATTATTATATTATATATGTATATATATTACTTATATTAGATTATATATTATAATATTATGGATATAATATATAAATATTTATTATATTATATTATATATAGTATAATATATTATATCTTTATATATGCCAGTATATATTAATATAACATATATTAATAGATGCTAATACACAAATTATAAATAACAATATTATAAAAATATATATTAAATATTAATATAATAATAATAATATTCATATATTAAGTATTTATATATAATAATATATTATATATATTTATATAATGATAAAATATATATAGGATAATATTCTATTAATTATATAATATATATTTTATAGTATGATAATAAGGTATATAATATTATATGTATTATCGCCAATATAATATCATTATATTTATATGATATTATATTGGCGGATACCTTATTTAATAATATAATAAATACTATATTATACTATACTATACTATACTATATATATTATAACATATATATAAAAAATATAATTTATAAGAGATTATATTAATATATAATATATATATGTATTATATATACTATAATATAATAATAATACTTATAATAATAATAATATAATATCATATAAATATGATATATTACACCTATATAAATATTATTCATAGCGATGGATAACTAATATAATTTATTAATAATAAATACTTATTATATAACATATAATATATAACATATAATATTATATATAATATATAATAATATTAATTATATATAAATATTAATAATAATAATTATATAATTAATAATATATATAGTAAGATATATATTTATATATAATAGATATAATAGGAATATTATATAGATTATTATATAATCTATTACTAAGTTATATATATATGTTGTATACCGCCAATATAATATCATATAATATAATGATATTATATTGGCGGATAACCCAATCAATATATAATATTATACTATAATTGATATATTATATTATTATTATAATAATAATAATGATATACATATATATATACTATACTATATTATAATATATAAATATATATATTAATAATATAAATATACATATACATATATATATATTAATATATAAAGATATATATATATGAAGATATATGAAGATATATGAAAATATATATATATAGTATATAATATATTATAATAATAATATATAATAAATATATAATAACACCTATATATAATATTTATATAATAGATATATAAATATATATATTAATAATATTATTATATAACTTATTACTAAATTATATATATATGTTGTATACCGCCAATATAATATCATTATATTATATGATATTATATTGGCGGATAACTAATTAATATATAATATTATACTATAATATATATAATAATAATAATAATAAAAATAATAATAAATATATATATATATATAATATACTAATATTACTATATATAATAATAATATATAATATATAAATATATTATTATATATAAATATAATACTATAATAATATAATTATTTATATAATTAAGTATATAAATAATATTTATACTAGTAAGTTATATATATATATGTATTGTATACCGCCAATATGAATAATATTCATATTGGCGGATACCTTAACAATATATAAAATATAATACTATAATAATATAATTTATATTATATAAATAATATCATTAATAATTATTAAGTATATATTAATATATATATAATTAATATTATAAATAGTATATACCATATATAATAATTATATTATAGGGTGGGTTATATTAATATATATAATATTGTATACCATAATAATATATAGGTATATATATTATTATGGTAGGGGTATCAATAATTATTTAATATATAAAATATTATATGAAATATATTATTTATTAATATCCATATTATATAAAATTATTATTATTATTATTATTATAATAATATAATAAATATAAATTATATATAATATATTATAATATGTTAATATATCATATGTATATTATATATAATATGTGTATTTCCGCCAATATAATATCAATATATACATATAGATATTATATTGGCGGATAACTTATTAATATAATTATACTAATATTATTAATATAATTATACTAATATTATATATATCAATTATACTAATATTAGATATATATATATAATTATACTAATATAATATATATAATTATACTAATATAATATGATATATGATATTATAATATAATATATTAATATTCTATATGTATATTATATATAATTTGTATATTATAGCCAATATAATATCATATAATATAATGATATTATATTGGCAAATAAACAAGATATTTATAATAATCTTATTCATATATTATACATACTATATATATAATATATATCATATATATATATATATAATTAAGATTATATTAAAATATATTACCTATAAAATATATTAATAATATTAATATGATATTATAAATAACTATTATAATAATATATATATAAATAAATATATATAATATATTATATGTGTATTATATATAATACCTGGTATATCGCCAATATAATATCTATATGTATATATAGATATTATATTGGCGGATAACTTATTAATAGAATATAATATAATTCTATAGAATAGAATAGAATAGAATATAATATAATATACTATATACTATATAATATATGATGATATTATAATAATAATATATTATGTATATATATAATTATACTAATATAATATATATATAATAACTATATATTATATATAATATATATATAATTAATATTATATAAGATTATTTTAAAAGAATATTATAAAAATATTATATAAATATTATAATTAATATAATAAATATTAAATATAATTTAATTTTACTTTAATATTATATTTACCATTTTTATTAATATTAGAATAATTATATAAATTATTATTACTATTAATATAATTTAATTTAAAGTTATTATTTAAATTACCTCATAAATATTTTTTATTATTAAATGTACCATTATTTAATAATAGTGTACTAGTTCTATTAGTATTTTTATTTAATCTACCTTTTAACATAATAGATCAACCTGTTAAATATTTAAACATCATAATATTCATACCAATATTATTAATATTTATATTATTATAAATATTATTAATATTATTATTATATTTCATGATATTATTATATTTTAATTTATTAATATTATTAATATTATTAATATAATTTATAGAGATATTATGATCATTTAATTTAGGCATAATATTATTTAATAGTCTTTGATATTCTATTAATAAACCATTATTATATTTATTATTATCTAATAAACTAATATATTTAGTTATAATTTCAGTATTATTATAAATATATTTTAATTTAATAGGTTCAATAATAACTTGTTTATTGTAATAATAACTTAAAATATTACTTAAATTATTAATATTAATATTTAATCTATTTATTAATTTATTAATTATATTCATATAATAAATATTAATATTATTATTATTAGTATAATAATAAAATTTAATATTAATAAGATTTAAATTAATATTATATGTTGGGTTACTAATAATAATTTTATTATTATTTAAAGACATAATTTTAAATAATAATTTATTAATTAATTTTATATTAATATAATTATTAATAAGATTATTATTATTATAATTATAATTATTTAATTTTCATACATTTATATTATTTAAATGTTGTAAATTATTACCTTTATTATTTAATTCTGTCATATATTTATTATTATTATTTAATTTAGATAATAATCTATCTTTATTTAATAATAATAAAATATTCTTTAATAATAATTTTCTATTATTAGTAGTAGTAGTAGTATTATTATTTAATAATTTTATTAATTTCATTGTTATTTGTTATTTATTTTATATAATATATATAATTATTATTATTATTATTATATATATTATTATTATAATATTATAAATAAATAATATATTATATATATATTATAAATATAATATAAATATTTATATGATTATATTATATATATATTATTATATATTATTATCTAGATATATATATGATAATAAGGTTATCCGCCAATAATATCCATTATATTTATATGGATATTATCGGCGGTATACATAGTTATTATAAAGTATATTATAAAGTATATTATAAAGTATATTATAAAGTATATTATAAAATATATTATAAAATATATTATAAAACTATATCATAATATTATATTATCTTATTATATAATATAATTATTATATTATATATTATTATATTATATATTATTATTATATAATATATAATTATTATAGTATATAACTATATAAATTATTATATATATTATTATCTTATTATATAATATATAATTATTATAGTATATAACTATATATATATATATATTATTATATGTATATATATAATATATAAATTATTATTATATAAATTATTAATTTATTATATATATAGGATATATATCATATTATTATAATATTAAATATTATTATAATATTTACTATATTTATCCGACAATAATATCCTTTATAAATATAAGGATATTATTGTCGGTATATACTGTTATTATTATAATAAATATACAATATATTATATAATTTAATTATTAATATTAATATTATATATTATATATAATTATTATTATATGGTATATTATTATATATATTATATATATATACCTATATAATTATTATTAATATTTTATATAAATATATATATTATTAATAAATATGTCTATTATTATAATATTAATAAAGTATATATCATATTATATAATATATGATAATATATAATATTCTAATTATTATATAATATAATATAAATATATTATATGTATCTATAATTTATATTTTTATAATATATATATAATACATATTATTGTATTAATATATACAATATAAATATAATATAAAATATATTATTAATATATATATATGTATATGTATATTATATCTATGATGTATTACCGCCAGTGTAATACATATAAATATATTGTATTACACTGGCGTATACAACACTTAATATATAATATATACCTATATAATAAATATATTTATATATAATATATATATATAAATATACCTATAATATTATTTTTATTATTATTTATTTATTTATTTATCATATAATATTAAATTATATGATATATTATAATATTATTAAATATTATTATTTATTACTTGTAGAAGGATTTGAACCTTACATTATTTATTTATGAGACAAATGTTTTAACCATTTAAACTATACAAGTATTATTATTATATATTATGTATATAATATATATGTATTATAATATAATATGTATATATTATTATTATATATATAATATGTATATAATATGTATGTAGATATTATTATTATATATGTGGTATAATACCCCGCCTATGTCAGGTAACATGTATATGTTACCTGAACTAGTCGGGGGATATAATATAAAATATACCTATTATTAATATAATATATATCATATATACTTATATTATTATTTATATAACTAAATATATATATATATTTATCATAATATATGATAATATTATATATCTATAATTATCTATAATATAATTCCGTATAATAAGGTAACATCTATATGTTACCTTTATTATGCGGGTATATATACCAATATGTTACATTATATTAAATATTATTATTATTATAATAATAATAAATATAAAATATTTAGATATATCATATATTAATTATTATTATAAATAGTATATAGTATATAATATATAGTATATAATATTAGATGGTATATTACCCCGCCTATGTCAGGTAACATTTACATGTTACCTGAACTAGTCGGGGATATATATATATATAAATATAAATTATATATAGATAATATACATATAATAATAATAAAATATATAACAAATATAATAACATATATATGTTATAATATAATATAATATAATATAATATTTAATATTATATAATATATAATATATATATAAATATAATATATATTATATATAATATATATTTTATATAATAATAATAAGTATATATGATATATTAATATATAATATTATTTATTTAAATTTAAAAGAATATTAAAGAGTTTTATAATCCCACTGCAGGTTCCCCTACAGTAACTGTATTTCAACTTCGCATTAATTAATATTATTTCAGTTATATATTTTATATAAAATATAACAAAATATTATATATAATATATATATTAAGATAATAATATATTTCAACGCGTGATGAGTGATTAGTGCGAAACAGTTAGAATATTCACCATAACATACTAATTTATGTATTACTAGCAATTCTTATTTCATATAATCGAATTTCAGATTATAATTCATATTATAATATAATATATAATTATATTAATAATTAAAATGTTTTATATTATTAATTATATATATTTTATAATATATTTAATATAATTTTATTATCATTTTATTATAACACGTCTATAGCCCATATTATAAGGATCATTATGATTTGTCTTAATTCCTTTATAATAATATATTATAAATATATTATTAATTATATATTATTTAATAAATATATATGGAGTTATGTTCGTTAATGAACTTAATCTAAGACTTTGCAGCACGAACTAAAGACAACAATGTAATGCCTGTATATTATATATAAATATATATAATATATACAAAATATGGTAAGATTAATCGTGGATTATCGAATTAAATAACATGTTCCACTGCTTAAGTCTGTAACCGTCTATTGTTTTGAGTTTCATTATTGCTAACGTACTCTTCAGGTGGAATACTTTCATTTTCATGTATATATATAAATAATATAATATTTATATATATGGTACTCATAGTTTACTACTAGAACTACACGGGTATCGAATCCGTTTCGCTACTCTAGTCTTAATACCTCAATGTCAGTTAATAATTAATTAATATTTTCACATATACCAGTCTTATAATTATTATAATTATTTCATCCTTACTATTATAATTCTTTAATTAATAATTATTAACTCTAAAATATACTTCAACTCATCCAATAATATAAATTTTATATTTATTTAAAGTAATGAAGTTAGATATTTAATTCTACGTATCCTTTAAACCATTATGATTAACGCTAGCCCTCTTTGTATTACCGCAGCTGCTGGCACAAATATTGGTTAGGACTAATTAAAATATAATAATAAATTATTATATCCTTTTATATATATTAAAAGGTAGTTTATATCATTATTTAAACTATTTATGAATTTTATTTTTAATCAATTTATATATATTTTATTAAAATATTTATATTAATAATAATAAATTATTATTAATAATAATAAATTATAGATTATATATCATTCTAATAAGTAACTGGATCAATCTTTCGATCATTGTCCAATATTCCTCACTGCTGTATCATATAGATATTGACTATATTTCATAGTCAACGTGGTTATTATAACTTTCATTATTAACTATAGATCGTTGGCTAGGTTATAATACAAACTGTTAATTAACCTACTACCTAAACTATTATAGGCTTGACTATAAATAAATATATTTATATAAATAAATATATTCTTTATATAATATATATATATACAATATATAATATTATAATATTAATTATTTAAATTATTTTATAGTTCATAATTCCTATATTATTACTCACGTTTACACCACATATTTATTATTTTAATCAATAATAAACGTTTGATTTGCATGTGTCATGTCCTTATTTAGCGTTTAATCTGAACCAACATCATGTTCTTATTATTTTTATTATTATTCCTTACTTATAATAATATAATATTATTATATTTAATTAAAACGGATGATGTAGGATTTGAACCTACGTAGTTAATTAAAACTAATGATAGCTCAAATATCACACCTTAAGCCACTCAGTCAACCATCCTATATATAATAATAATATATTATTACTTATCATATAATATATATATAATAATATATTATTATAATAATATACTATATATAATAATAATTATATTATAAATATTATATATATAAATATATAATATAATAATACATAATATTATAAATTATAAAATAATATAATAACTAATATATGTTTATTATATATATATTCTTAGATATACCCCATAATAATAACATATACTATATGTTATTATTATGGGGATAAGTAAATATTATAAATAATAATATACACTATAATATAATAATAAATATAATATAATAACTAATAAATAATATATATATATATATATATAAATATATATATATATTATAATATTATATAATAAAGTATATATATATATAATTATTATTATAATATAATTATATATATAAAATATAGGGATATATACCCATTATAATTATATATCTCATATGTAATTATAATGGGGGGTATTAAAAGATATTATATATAATTATATATACTATAATATAATATAATATTAATATATTAATATAATACTTAATAAAAATAATTTTATATATAATATAAATATTATATATGATTTATATTATTTATTATTATTTATTTATTTCATATTAAGGAATATATAATATATATGTAGGATATATCCCCCCCCCATAATAATTACATATGTGATATGTAATTATTATGGGGATTCATAAATATTATTATATAATAATATCTCCTATACTTAATATTATATATTAATAAATAATATAATACAATATATATATTATTAATATAATAATATTATAATATATGATAAAATATTATATAAATATTTTATATTTATAGTATATAATATTACTATATAATAATATAATATAATATAATATAATATATTATTTATATTAAATGTATATATGATATATATATATATAGTTATATACCCCACAATAATTACATATAATATATGTAATTATTGTGGGGATTAATACAGATATAATTAAATATACATATTATTATAATATATATTATATAAATAATATAATAAAATATATATATAAATAATATTATAGATAGATATATAATATTTATAATATATAGTAATATTATATATAATATATATCTAGAATATACCCTCCCCCCACTATAATGACATTTATGATATGTCATTATGGTGGGTATTTAGTATAATATTATATAATATGTACACTTATTAAATAAACATATAATATATATTATATATATATATATAATAAATAAATAAGATATTATGATTATTATTATAAAAATATAATAATATATAAAAAGTATAATAATATATATTATGAAATTAATATAAATTATATATAATACAATATATATTAATAAATTATTATAATATATAATAAAATATTAGATATATTTATATAAATATATAATATTACATATAATATATAATATACATAATATAATACCCCACAATATATACATATAATATATGTATATATTGTGGGGATATATAAAGTATTATATAATATACATACCTTATATATAATATTATTAATTAATAATATAATATAATATACATATATATATATATATATAAAATATATATATATATAATAATAATAAAGATAATATATATATAATATTATATAAAATATAATATATATTTATAAAAGAATAATATATGATAATATATAATAATATATAATAATATTATTATATTAAAGGTAAAGATAAAGATAAATTACGGAAAATATGAGATTCGAACTCATAAGAATAATATATTCAATTACGTAGCAAATAATTTACTTTACCAATAGTTAATTTTCCTCGAATCTAATCAGATTTGCACTGACATCCTCTATTATGACAAAATAGGACTTTACTATTAAGCTATAGATCCTATATATATATTTAAGAATATTATTAATAATATATTATTATAGATAGTGAGAATCGAACTCACATTCAATGTGTGGAAGACATCCAGTTTACCAATTAACTTATATCTATTATAATTACTTATATATAATAAATATATATATACTCTCTCCATGATTTGAACATGGAATATTAATATTAGAAGTATTATGCTTTAACCATTAAGCTAAGAGAGCTATATATATAATATATATATATATATCATATAATATATAATATATATATTTATGAGAATAGCTGGATTCGAACCAAGCATGGGTTGCTTAAAAGACAACTGTTTTACCTTTAAACAATACTCTCTTAAATAAGATATATATATATTATAAATAATATTATTATTATATATATATATTATTTATTTATTTATATTATATATATTATTGAATCGGTTTGATTCGAACAAACAAACTCCAAACTCAAATTTTGGTAACTTACCTATTAGTCTACGACTCATATAGATATATATATATTATATATATATTTAATAATATAATATATATTATATTATATTATTATTGCTATTTGAAGGATTTGAACCTTCATACTAAAAAGTAATACATCTTAAGAGTATCGTGTCTACCAATTCCACCAAAATAGCTTATGTATATTACTTATAAATATATATATATTATACTCTATTATAATATTATATTTATATAATTATACTATATTATATTAATTATATATTATAATATATTATATTTATTTATTTATTTATTTATTTATGCCAGTATAATTAGTATATATTAATATACTAATTATGCTGGCTATATTATTATTTAATATAATAGATATTAATTATAAATTATATTATATTATTATAATATATAATATATTTCCATTACATATAATAAATTATATTTATATAATATATATTCTTTACCCAATAGATATTTTGTATCTATTGGGTCTAAAATAACATATTTAACATATATAATATATGTTAAATATATATAATATATTTATAAAAAGAATAATAATAATAATAATATTATTATTATTATTATATAATTATTTAAATATTATTACTATTATATTAATATATATATATATAATATTATATTATATTATATATCTATAGTTTTATATTTATATGATTGTTAATAATATATAAAATATATAGTGTTATGCCAGTTTAATTAGATATCAATATATCTAATTAAACTGGCAATACAAATAGTTAATATAATATATGTCCTATATTAATATTAATAATATAATATAACATATATAATATATAATATATATATCTATCTATATATATATAAAATATATATAATTATATACTATATAAATTATTGTATAATATATTATATATTTAGTATCAAATAAAGATGGATCTTAAAATAAATTATTTATATATATATAATATATATCATAGAAATATAATATATTAATAATAATATATAATATATTATATTGTAAATATAGTAAATATAGTAATATAGTATATATTGTATATATATATATATATATTAAATCTATTAATAACCCGTGTAATATCATATATATATATGATATTACGCGGGTAATACACATTATATATATATACAATATACTTAATAATAATAATAATATATATATTATAATAAATAATAATATAATTATATTATATATATTATATATAATAAAAAGAATATATAATTACTATCTAACTATTATAATATATTATAATATATATTTATATGATATTATATGTATATTATATAATAATATACTCTATATTATATATATATATTAAATATATCCCACACTTATATACAGGTAAACATATACATGTTTACCTGCTATTAAGTGTGGGATAATAATCAATTAATAACTTATATTAATAATAATATAATACATATTATATTATAATAATATTATAAATATTATATATATTATAATAAAAAAGAATATATAACTATTATAATATATTATAATAATAAATATATATATATTTATATGTATATTATATATATATTATATGTATATTATATGTATATTATATGTATAATAGGATATATATTATATATATTAAGCATATACCCACACTTATATACAGGTAACATATACATGTTTACCTGCTATTAAGTGTGGATAAGAATTATAAATAAATAACTCATATTAATATAATAATAATATAATAATTATATTATTATATTATAATAATAATATATATATATATATTTTAAAAGAATATTATATTTTTTATATATAATATATATATTATATATATTATACACCTCATCAATAGAATACGATATATAAGAATAATCAAATAATATCTAATACATGACAATATAAAATAGTAGTTTCAAATCCTACATGATGTGTTGAAGTTAATTGATATGTTTTCATTCTTCAATAACAAATAATTAACATTACAGCTAACATAACCATATGTAAGAAATGTAAACCTGTACCAGCATAGAATACTGTACCATAAACACCATCAGTAATAGTAAATGTAGCATTAGTATATTCAATATATTGACAACTTACGAAGATAATAATTAATCAAATAGTAATAAATAAACCTGATAATGCTTTACTTCTATTTCTACAAATTAATGCATGATGACTATATGTAATAGTAGCACCTGATGATAATAAAATAATAGTATTTAATAATGGTAATTCTGTTGGTTGAACAGCTAGAATACCTACTGGTGGTCAACTAGCACCTAATACAATATCTGGACTCATAGCTGAATGGAAATAAGCTCAGAATAATCCTGCAAAGATTAATACTTCTGATAATACAAATAATAAGAATCCCATATTAATACCTTTTCTTACAGCAATAGTATGATCTCCTAAATAAGTAGCTTCAGTAATAACATCTCTAAATCAGAATACACTTGTTAATAGTAGTACTAATAAACCTAAATATACACAATTCATATTACCAATATAACCATGCATTGTTAAACCTAATGATAATGCTAATGCTAATAATGAAAATGATAATAACATAGGTCATGGTGATGGTAATACCATATGATAAGGATATTGTTGATGTCTTGATCTTTCTAAATGTGTCATTATTTTTTAATAAATAATTAATATAAACTTTAAATATATATATATATAATAATAAAGAAATAAATACTATATATATATATATATTAATAATAAGTAATTATTATGTATATAATATATTAATTAATAATAATAATTAATTAATATTATATTATAAATATTATATATTATATAATAATATAATATATTTTTATATAGATTATATTATAATAATATTATAATATATGATAATTATATATAATATACGTTAAGAATCCCCACAATATATCCATATTTATATATGGATATATTGTGGGGTATACTATATATATATTAAATATACAATAATTATAATAATATATTAATAATAAATATTAATAATAATTAATATTATACTATATATAATAATATAGTATATAATATATTAGAGATATACCTTATTAATATATTATGGAGTATAATAGATATTATATATTTATAATTATAGATATAAATATTAATAATAATTATATTATATATATGAATAATATATATATTAATATAATATTTATATAATAATAATAATATATCATATATTATGATATCTAAGTAATCCCCACTATATATTCATATATTAGATATATATGAATATATGGTGGGGTATATAATTAATATCATATAAAGATAATATAATATAATATAATATAATATAAATAATTATAATATATAATAATTATAATAATAATATAATATATTATATAATATATACTAATAGTATATAATATACCTGATATATCCCCACAATATACTCATATATTATATGAGTATATGGTGGGGTAATACTAATAATTAATATATAATAACATTATAATAATAATATAATATATATATAATATAATATATTAATATAATATTAATATATTATATACATAAATAATAATAATATAATATATATATAATAACAATTATATATATATTTATTATATATGAATTAAATATATATATATATAAATATATATATTTAATTTATTAGGAAATATAGGACTCGAACCTATAATCTTTCGTGTGTAAAACGAATGCTATACCAATTAAGCTAATATCCTAATTATTAGATAATAATAATAATAATATATATTAAAGAGATGAAGAGAATCGAACTCTTAATAAGTAGATTTGCAATCTATTAGTTTTACCATAAAACAACACCTCCATTTATTATTATAATAAATAATAATATATATATATAATTAATATTATTATTATCATAAGTAATATATATATAATATATATATATAAAGTAAATATAATTTAATTGGTTAAAATGTATGTTTTTAGGTGCATATAATCTAAGTTCAAGTCTTAGTATTTACATAAAAATATATTATTATTATTTAATGCCCTTAATGAGAATCGAACTACATGTAAATAAATCTTCAGTTTATCGCTTTACCACTAAGCTATAAAGGCTATATATTACTTATACTAATATATACTATATAGATATTTTTATTGAAGTATTTATAATATATAATATAAATAATATTATATAAAGTATATATATATATAAATAAATATATATTATACAAATAATATTATATAGAATATATATAATATATATATATAATATAAATAATATTATATATAATATATACAATATAAATATATAATTGGTTATCCCCCCATGTAATATCATTATATATATATGATATTACATGGGGATATATGACAATTATACTATATAAACCTTATAATAATAATATATTAAGAATAATATATATATAATATATAAATAATATATATTAATATATATAATAATAATCTTATTAATATTATAATACATATAATATATTTATTATATGGTTATTATTGAGGTATTACCTCGAGGTAACCTATTAATATATATAATATAATAACATATATATATAATATTAATGTATATAATATAATGACTAATATATATAATATTAATAATAATATACAATAATATATAATATAATATTAATATAATAATATAATATTTATAATCATATAAATATTTATATAATTATTATTGTTATAATATTAATTAATTGGTTATCCCCCCCAAGGTATACCTTGGGGGGGATAACCTATTGATATATATAACATAATAACATATATATATAATATAATTAATAATATTTCTATATATAATATATAATAATCTTTATATTAATTATATACAATATAAATTATATATCAAATTATTATATATATTTATATTATATAATAGATATATCTAATATATATATAATATAATATTATAATATTATAATAATAATAATTAATAATAATATTATATGATATATTATATCTCTAATAATATAATATTTATTAATCAATTGGTTATCCCCGAGGCTATGCCTCGGGGTAACCCATTGATATATATAGTATAATTACATATAATATAATTTATATTAATATGATAATAATAATATTCTTAATCATCTTTATATAATATAATATAATATACATATAATATACATATAATATATATATAATATACATATAATATAATATATATAATATTTATAAGATTATAAATAATAATTATAATATAGGATATTTATTATATAATTTAATATATTATATTAAGAATATTCTATATTAATATATACATAACGTTATCCCCCCAGGTAATACCATATAATATAATGATATTACCTGGGGGGTATACCACAATTATAATATATATACCTATAATATAAATAAATATTATTATATTATAATATATATATAAAATATATAATATTTATAATGAATAATATATATATATATATATATAATATATAATAATATATAATAATATATAATAGTATTATATAGTATATCTATATATAATATAAATATATATATAACAATAATTAATTAATAATAATATAAAGAATATATAATATACCTATATTATTCCCCATATAATATCATATATTCTATAATGATATTATATGGGGGGGTATACAACTATATATAATAGTATAAATACCTATAATATAATAATATATATATATATAAATTATAATAATAATATTAATATATAATTATATATACTATATATATATATAATAAATATATATATATTTAACAATATCTATTACACCTATTATTATATAATATAATATATGATATTATATTGGCATATCTATATATATAATATATATACATACCCTATTTATAATAATATTATTTATATATATAATATATGATATAAATAATATATATAATATATATTTATAACCATATAGGATATATAATATATATATAATATATATATACCTATTTATAAAATATATATCTATCAATATATATATATAAATATAATATTAATATATTTATAATTATAATATAATATATTAATATAATATTAATAATTTTAATAATTCTTATATATAATCATGTATATACCCCATATAATATCCTTATACATATAGGATATTATATGGGGTAGGGGGGGGGGGTCCTATATATTTATAATATTTATATACCTATAATAATAATATTATTCATAATTTATAATATATAATATCATATATATATAATATATTAATAATATTTATAATTAGTAATAAATAAATATCATATAATATATATTCTATTAATATATAATATTAATAATAATTAATATTATAATTAATAAATAAGGAGGTATACCCCACATAATATCATATATCATATGATATTATGTGGGGGATAGGTAAGTATTAAGAATATATAAATAATAATAATATTTATACTATTATAATATAATAATAATTATATTTATATAATATTATATGTAAATATTTATATATAATAATAATAATAGTACATATAATAATACTATATATAAATAATATATATATATTAGATATATAATTATTATATTATATATTTTAAAAGAATATTATATATTAAATAAATAAATAATAATATTATTATTGTTCATTTAATCATTCTAAGAATTTAGGTAATGAGACAGCTTCAATTTTAATTGGCATAGCTGCATGGTTAACACCACATAATTCACTACATTGTCCATAGAATACACCTTCTCTTTGAATTAAAGCTGATACTTGATTTAATCTACCAGGATTAGCATCTACTTTAATACCTAAACTAGGAATAGCAAAATCATGAATAACATCAGCACCTGTAACTACAAATCTAATATGTAGATCTACTGGTACTACTACTGATGTATCTGTATCTAATAATCTTAATTGTCCTTCTTCTAATAATTCATCTGGAATTACATATGATTCAAATTCAATTAGTTCACCATTATCATTAATGAAATCTGAATATTCATATTTTCAATATCATTGATAACCAATAGCTTTAACTGTCATAGCAGGTGAAATAACTTCATCACATAAATATAATAAAATAAATGAAGGGAAAGCAATAATTAATAAAACAACAGCTGGGAACATTGTTCAAATAATTTCAATAGTTTGACCATGTTTAATATATTTATATGCAATAGGATTTTTAGAATAAGTTTTAACAATAGTAAATAACATTCATGAAACTAAACCTAAAATAATAAATAAATAGAACATAATATTATCATGTAATTCTAAAATACCTTCTTGATTAGGTGTAGCTGAATCTTGAAAGTACATACCAAAAGGTGTAGGTACATCATTATTAATAATACCTAAAATAGTTAATAAATTTAACATAACTTTTTATATAATAAAATATTAGACTTAATTGTCCTTTTTATATTACTTATAATTATAATAATATGTAAATAGTATGAATTCTTTATCTAATATATAATATTAATATATAATATATTTAATATATAATATTATATATATATGATATATATGATATATATGATATATATAATATATATGATATATTTGGTATATATACTATATAAAATATATAGTATCATATAAATATATTTAATATATAGTATTATATTAATAATATACTTTAGGTATTCCCAGTATATATTCTATATGATATATAAGAATATATACTGGGTATATAACATATTATTATATAATATTACTATAATATATTAATAATAATACATAATAATTAATTATTATATACTATTATATATAATATATATTAATAAAATATATATATTTATATAATTAATATGTATACCCATGTAATGTCATATAATATAATGATATTACCTGGAATATAAGGTATATATTATATATATATCTTTATATATGTATAATAAATATAATATGTATATATTATATAATAATAATAAATTATGAATAATATATATATATGTATGTATATTTATACATATTATATATTAAATACCCCTATAATATCATATATACATATGATATTATATGGGTTCTATAATATATATTAGATATATATATATTTAATATATATAATAATAGATATAATTAATAATAGATATAATTAATAATAGTATATAACATATATCTATATATATATATATAAGAATATGTAATATATTATTAATATTATTTATAATAATATAAAATTATAATATAATAGTTTGTATACCGACAGTACAACATATATAGTATAATGTTGTACTGTCGGGTATATATAAAGTTATAATATCTTATATCTATAATATAATATAATATTAATAATATAAAAAGTATATTATATGTTATATATATAATAATAATAATTAATAATAATTATATTATTTATTTATTTATAATATATAATATTTAATATATAATAAATATATATTTATTATATGTTATATAGCCGTACTGTTAACATTATGTATATATGTTAACAGTACGGGATAACCTTACAGATTATATAATATAATATTTATATATTTAATATATACTTATTTATAATATAATATATTTTATAATATGAATAACTATTATAATTATTATATATAATTATATTATTATATTTAATCTTTAATATAATATAATTATATATATATATATGTTATATAATATTTAATATATTATATAATAATAATAGTTATATTATTTATAGATATATCCGCACAATTAACTTATATACATAATGTTAATTGTGCGGTATAACCTACAATATTATAATAATATAATATTTATATATATAATATATTGTATAATAAATATATACATAAATATATTAATATACTATATATATATATTATTTATATACTTATTTAGAATATAATATTAATAATTTTATAATAATTATATATATTTATATATAATATTATATATTTATATATTTAATAATATGATATGTTATCTATTTGTATACCCGGACAGTTAACATTATGTATATATGTTAACTGTCCGGATAACTAATTATATAATAATTAATACATTTATTATATAAATTTTATATTTATATATATATATAATATATTATCATAATATAATATATGATAAAGATATAATATCCTATTATATTTATAATATAATATAATTATAATATGAATAATTATTCATAATAGTTATATATATATATATTTATATAATAATATGATATATTATATATATATAATAATATGATATATTATATATATAATAATATGATATATTCTTTATTTGTATACCCGGACAGTTAACATTATGTATATATGTTAACTGTCCGGATAACTAATTATATTATTATAATAATTTATACATATAGAATATATAAAATATAATTATTATATATATGATAATAATAATATATATATACTATATATATATATATATATAATAATTAATAAGAATATTATATTTTTATAATATCATTAAATAGATATATAATTAAACTGCGAATAATAATAAGAATGAAATCATTAAACAGAATAAACCTGTAGCTTCTGATAATGCCATTCCTAAAATTGAGTATGAGAATAATGTATCTTTTAATGATGGGTTTCTTGAAACACCATTAATTAAAGCTGCGAATACGATACCAATACCAATACCTGCACCAATTAAACCAATAGTTGAGATTCCTGCTCCAATATATTTAGCTGCTAATACTAATTGCATAATAAATTTTATATAAATGTTTTTAACTATATTAAATAAATAATTATTAATATATATATATAAATATATATTAATTTTTATAAATATGATTTATATTAATTATCTTAAATTATTAATATTATTATTTTTATACATTTTTTAATAATAATTAAATATATATATAATGTATATAATATATATATTACTTATACTAAGTATTATAATATTATTAATATAATATTTTTATAATTAATATATTATATATATTTAATATTTATTATATAAATTAATATATTATTTTAGATCCATTATATACTAAATATATATTGGTATAAAGAATATAAATTATATTTTACAATATATTATATGAAATATAAATTAATTATAATAAATATTTATTATTATATATTATAATAATATATAATGATTATAATATTATATTATTATAAATATTAATAATTACCCCACTATAACCAGGTATACATATACATGTATACCTGTATATAGTGGGGTATATAGAACATATATATTAT